AGGGTTTCAATTTATTCAAATGAACGATTTGAAGACCTATTGATTCTAACAACTGATTGAAGCGTTGATCAGTTGGACCCTTCAACTCATAGATGTGGATCTCGGACCTATGAATGGGGCTATTCCCGATACTCACAAAGAAAAAAGGAAGTGACCTAAACAAAAAGAAAAGAAGCGACTTGGACAAATTGGACAAATAGGACAAAAGGGGAAGTAACTTCGACAAAAGGAAACGAAGTGACTTAGAAGGATCTTTTTTGTCGAAAAATTCCGACCAATACCAATCAATTTTTTCGATAACCTCAGACCAATCAATCAAATATTGATTAATACCTAATCGATCGAAGACTACTTGAAAACGGCTCTTCTGCTCAGAAACGAAATGTTCCAAATCCTCCTGGAAACTCTTGCTCCCATTGGACCATTTGTATCTATATGCATCAGGATCCCGATTCATGGATCTCTCGCTTCGAGAAATAAGAGGATCGAACCATTTCTTATGACTCTTTTTCAAATTCGATAAATGTTGGTTGATCGTAAATTTCCTTTGAGTTCTCTGATTCAGAGTATCATTTCCTATTTGATCCCTTTGAATTCCGTATTCGAAGTTGCAATCGGATCTATTCATTAAAAAGAATCGATTTGATACATTTCTTATGTACCCATGGATGCTATATTGGATTGGAATCAGATTTTGGATCAATCTATGTTGATTGAATGCCTTCAGTATGGTGTTGATAGCAAATACCACTCTTTTTGGTTTTGGATCTTCCAAAGCATTCCCGCAGGAGATCTGGACCCCTTTTTTTCTGATCCTTCGATAAAAAGATTCATTTTCTTCAGAAAACATAGGAGGTAGAACCAATAAAGATTTCTTTGTCGATTCATCCCTGGAGTTGAATACCTCGTTCAAGAATTTTTTTTGATCCAATCCGCAGGAATCAATAGAAAAGGCAAAACCCTTATGATACACCAGATCCGGCTCGGTTATTGATAGAGTGAATAGATCTGCCACTCCTTGAAATCTCTCTTCTGATTCAAAATCGTGGCGCCCCACGTATCCTCCCCTCTTCCGGTCATGGAATAGATGAAATAAATCAAAAAATGGATTTTGGTTCAAGAATGAAATCTTGTTGGAACTGCCCATATCCGGTTCATCCTTCGGAACCCTATCACATCCCGGATTTGATGCAATAGGATGAATTGTGACGGTATTTTGTAAATACGCAATTATCTTGAATATATCAATGATTTCTTTTTTTTCCGATCGCCGGGATGGGACAAAAGAAAGATCTTGTTGTTTCTTCAATAATTTCTGATCTCTGGTGGACCTCTTAGTAGGATTCGAACCCAGATGAAGTTCTGACCATCTGTCAGAGAAAAAAGAACGAATTGATCTTGTAGGATTCCCAAGAAATTCTTCGATTTCTTCCGGAAGCGGATGATTATTCATCTGCTTCTCACGTTCCGTGAATAGCCGGGACATTGAGGAATCTCCAGAAAGGCTTTTCGGGAATCGGTCTGATTCTATCTCTGCTCCTTCCGTTTGAAGAAAGGAAGGATCCCAAAGAATCGACCCTTCTTTTTGAATCTCTCTTTGATTGATCCATGTGTGATATTCCGAATCCTTATTACGAATGGAATCGAAATGATCTATGGATTGATCAAAAGATCCTTTCAATTGGCTAGAATCCCTTACTTGAACGAAATTAGATCTTGTGGAATCATATTGCATATTTGACGATACATTCCATACCTTGCTAAACAAGCGAAAAAACCGATCCTTGTTTATCAACCACACATTGTCTAAGCAAATCCAATTCTCTCTCGACACCTTCCTAAAGAAATCTGATTCGTGCGGATTCTTCTTCCAACTAACGAAGAGATCTTGGCGGAATTGCCACATATGAAATTGAATACAATTTTGCAGCAAAGAAATACCACACTTGTTTCTCGAGAAGAGATGGGAAAGATGCTCAATATCATTTGATTGAATAGTTGACCCAGCTCCTTGTTGTTTGAAGAAACCCTCCACTTCAATTGGTCTTTTTTCACGAAAAGAAGACATAAGATAACAAATCCAGTGTTTCACTAAGATTTCAAATAGCTGTCCCGAATTCAAGTTGATTATGTTTCGCTTATTTCTCGGAGAAAGACGATCAAACAATTCCCAATCATGGTCCTTGCGGATCCGATCATCCGTATAGGAAACAAAAGAAGACTCCAGATATTTGATATCTTTCTCTTTGAATGAGATCTCAATTACAGCCAGGGTTTCATTAGATATCTTACAAATAGAATCCCTCTTTTTTCCGACCCGGTTCCTCCACCACCGCGAACCCCAGTTAGATTCAGGCATGATACACTTTTTCGTTTTAGTTATTGGGAGAACCCAAGTACTCTCTTTCGGATCCATGAAACAACTCTCAGAGATCTTTTTCCCTTTTGGAAGATACAGGAGCGAAACAATCAACCTATTGATAGACCCAAAAGATTTTTCCAATGGAGCATTTCTGGGTCCAAAGGAATTCCTAGGCAGAAGCCCCATCAAATATAGATTTTTTCTTTCGACCATTTCTCGATTATGCATGCGATAGAGAAGGACCACTACTACAAGCAGTACTAGACCTTTGGTCGTCAATACTGCACCTTTGACTAGACCCTTGATCGTCAGTACTGCCCCTTTGATCGTGAAATACCGATTGCTTCTTGACCCCTGTGAATCGCGTGAGAGTAAACTCCTCCAAATTAGGGGGTCGAAGAGTTTCATAAAACGTTCTTGCTCGAAAAAAATAGAAACGATAGTTCTAACTGAATCGACTTGGGTCCACGAATCTAACAAATCGTGAGAGTTCTTGACCTCTCTTAACATCTCTCTCAATTCGAAGATCCAGGGTTGAAATGGATCTTGTTGTGAAATTTTATGCTTCATTTTGAGTGCCTCCCCATTATAAATATTGAATATAAAGTAAAAGAAAATAGGTTTCCATTTCTTTAGGTAATCTCCGATACGATAGTTCTTTCTTCTATGATATTTCTTTATGATATTTCTTTTACAATATTTCTTTCTTTATTCTATGATAATCCCCCTTATGCATCCATGGCTGAATGGTTAAAGCGCCCAACTCATAATTGGCAAATTTGCGGGTTCAATTCCTGCTGGATGCACGACAACGGGAATGTTCAATACGTCTATTGGAATTGGCTTTGTATCAATGGAATCTCATCATCCATACCAATTCGTTATGTGTTATGTATGGTATATTCATATCATAAGTATAGAAACAGTTAGAGGGAGAATTCTTATCGAAACTGGAACTCATAGGGAAGAAAATAGATTTATGGATAAAATTCAATATGCAGTATTTACAGAAAAAACTGTTCGGTTATTGAGGAAGAATCAATATACTTCTAATGTCGAATCAAAGTCAACTAGGACAGAAATAAAGCGTTGGGTCGAACTCTTTTTTGGTGTCAAGGTAATAGCTATGAATAGTCATCGAATCCCGGGAAAGAGTCGAAGAAGGAGACCCCTTAGAGGGCATAAAATGCATTACAAACGTATGATTATTACGCTTCAAGCGGGTTATTCTATTCCATCTATTAGCTTAGAAAGAAAAGAAATGAATTTCACTCAAAATACTTCATAACACGGCGATACATTTATATAAAACTTCTACCCCGAACACGCGAAATGCAACTGTTGGAATTCAAGTGAAATCCAATCCACGAAACAATTTGATCTCTGGACAGCGTCGTTGTGGTAAAGGTCGTAATGCCAGAGGAATCATTACCTCAAGGCATAGAGGGGGAGGTCATAAACGTCTATACCGTAAAATAGATTTTCAACGAAATAAAAAAGACATATCTGGTAGAATCGTAACCATAGAATACGACCCTAATCGAAATGCATACATTTGTCTCATACACTATGGGGATGGTGAGAAGAGATATATTTTACATCCCAGGGGGGCTCTAATTGGGGATACCATTCTTTCTGGTACAGAAGTTCCTATCTCAATGGGAAATGCCCTACCTTTGAGTGCGGTTTGAACTATTAATTTACGTAATTGGAAGTAACCAATTAGGTTTACGACGAAACCTAGAAATCGATCACCCACCCAAATTGAGTACCTCTACGGGATAGACCTCAACAGAAAACTGAAGAGTAACAACAGCAAGTGATTGAGTTCAGTAGTTCCTTATAGAAAATTATTGACTCTAGAGATATGGTAATATGGAGAAAACATAATTGTTTGAAGCACCGACAGAACCGGAAGCGCCCCTTGTTTCAAAGAGAGGAGGACGAGTTATTCACATTTCATTTGATGGTCAGAGGCGAATTGAAAGCCAAGCATTGAGAATTCGACCCCCGGGGGAAAAGTAGAGATGTCTCCTACGTTACCTGAAATATGTGAAAGTTTTGACGTAATTTGATAGAGTCATTCGGTCTGAGTGCTACATGAAAAACATAAGCCAGATGAAGGAACAGAGAGACCTAGGATGTAGAAGATCATAACATGAGTGATTCGATTCGGCAGATTTTTGGACTCCTTTATCTCAACTCCTATGGTACTTCATCATACGATTTATATAAGATAGGATCCATCTACCTAGATATCATCACATACATCCAGAAAGCCGTATGCTTTGGAAGAGGCTTGTACAGTTTGGGAAGGGATTTTGATTGATCAATAGGAAGAATCTACTTCAACCGATATGCCCTTAGGCACGGCCATACATAACATCGAAATCACACTTGGAAAGGGGGGACAATTAGCGCGAGCTGCGGGTGCTGTAGCGAAACTGATAGCAAAAGAGGGTAAATCAGCCACACTAAAATTACCATCTGGAGAGGTCCGTTTGATATCCAAAAACTGTTCAGCAACAGTCGGACAAGTGGGTAATGTTGGGGTGAACCAGAAAAAATTAGGTAGAGCCGGATCTAAGCGTTGGCTAGGCAAGCGTCCTGTAGTAAGAGGGGTCGTTATGAACCCCGTAGACCATCCCCACGGGGGTGGGGAAGGGAGGGCCCCGATTGGTAGAAAAAAACCCACAACCCCTTGGGGTTATCCTGCGCTTGGAAGAAGAAGTAGAAAAAGGAATAGATATAGTGATAGTTTGATTCTTCGTCGCCGTAGTAAATAGGAGAACATTGAAAATCAAAATTGAAAATCAAATAGGTCTCTTTGTCCTTACAAAATAAAATAAAGTCTTTACAAAAAAAAAGATAGGAGTAAGTAGCCGTGACACGTTCACTAAAAAAAAATCCTTTTGTAGCTAATCATTTATTGAGAAAAATTGAGAAGCTCAACATAAGGGCAGAAAAAGAAATAATCATAACTTGGTCCCGGGCATCTACCATTATACCCATAATGATCGGCCATACAATTGCTATTCATAATGGAAAAGAGCATTTGCCTATTTATATAACAGATAGTATGGTAGGTCACAAATTGGGAGAATTCGCACCTACTCTGACTTTCCGGGGGCATACGAGAAGTGATAAAAAATCTCGTCGTTAATGTTAATAAAGTGAATATAGGTGCTCATCCTTTATTGATGAGAGGTGAACCTTATGATAAAGATAGAACCAGAGGTAGAAGTATACGCCTTAGGTCAACATATACCTATGTCTGCTCACAAAGCGCGAAGAGTAATTGATCAGATTCGGGGGCGCCTCTATGACGAAACACTTATGATACTAGAACTCATGCCGTATCGAGCACGTTATCCGATTTTTCAATTAGTTTCTTCCGCTGCAGCAAATGCTGCTCACAATCGGGGTTTCAACAAAACGTCTTTAATTATTAGTCAAGCCGAAGTGAACGAGGGTACTATTGTGAAAAAGTTAAAACCTCGAGCTAAAGGACATAGTTATCCGATAAAAAGGCCTACCTGCCATATAACTATTGTATTGCAAGATATATCCAAAGAGAGAAAGTTTGCCATATGGTCAAAAAAAGGGGGATGGATATATAAAGAGCTGTTTATAGATATTCAAGAGAGGTATCACTATATGCTATACAATATGATAAATCAGGACAGAATGATATGGGCTAATAGCAAGCGCGAGGCCATATGGGACAAAAAATAAATCCACTAGGTTTCAGGCTTGGTACAAGCCAAAGCCATCATTCCCTTTGGTTTGAACAACCAAAATATTATTTTGAGGGACTCCAGGAAGATAAAAAAATACGGGATTATATTCAGAATTTTTTACAAGAAAATATGAGAATATCCGCCGGTGTCGAGGGAATTGGACGTATAGAGATTCAAAAAGGCATCGACCTGATCCAGGTCATTATATATATGGGATTCCCAAACTTATTAAAAGAGGAGAAATCTCAAGCAATTAAAGAATTACAGAGCAATGTACAAACAATATGTAACTCTCTCAATTCTCTAAACCGAAAAGTTAACATTGCAATAATAAGAATTAAAGAACCTTATGGACACCCTAAAATTCTTGCAGAATATCTAGCCGAACAATTAAAGAATAGAGTTCCTTTTCGAAAGGCCATACAAAAGGCTATTGAATTAACTGAAAAAACAGGGACAAAGGGAATTCAAATCCAAATCGCAGGACGTATTGAAGGAAACGAAATTGCACGTGTCGAATGGATTAGAAAAGGTAGGGTTCCCCTGCAAACCATTCGAGCGAAAATTGACTATTGTTCCTATACAGTTCGAACTATTTATGGAGCACTGGGCATCAAAATTTGGATATTTACAGACGAGCGGTAATGGCCCTTTGATTATCTTTACCTTCTATCCAATCTATCTGGAAATGAAAGAAAGAATGGAACACAAAAATAATGAAGGAGTTTGTTATTTTTTCGTTCAATAAAAAAAAAACAGAGAAATTAGAATTCTTCGAGTCTAATTTGAATTCTAAAGGGGTTTTGAATAAAAAATTGATTGAATTTTTGGTAGAATTGCTATGCTTAGTGTGTGACTCGTTGGTTTTTTTTGAGATTTAGGTTAGGATTAAAAGGGGGACTAGCCCGTAGTATCAACTAATAATTATAGAACTAATATAATAACCAACCCATTGCTTCCTATTATCTGGATCTAAGGAACCAGTCACTATATGATGAATCGATCATATCGTTGTAGCAACTGAAAAAAAAAATATTTTTGACATAAGATACAAAAAGAAATCAATCAGATCAGAAAGTTGTAAAGCAAAAAGGGATACGGATAATATGGAAGGGTGAGAGAAAAAAAAAGAAAATATTAATGATATATAATTCCAATATGATGTATGGTCTATGAATCATCTCATAAAAAAAAAGGCAATGTAATAAAGCATAGATATAGATTCGTCCAGAATTAGTAATTAGATTAGATGCATGCATCTAATTCATAAGAAAAAAAAAAAAGAGCCCCGAGTCAATAAAGACTGAGGAGATTGGCTCAGGAACAAATGAAATTAGAAGCTCTATTGCAAAGTTTGGACCTAGCCATTAATTGAGAAGCGGTGGGAACGACAGAACCTGTGACTCCAAAGGATTCTATTGAAAACGAATCCTAATGATTCATTGGGTGGGATGGCGGAACGAACCAAGAATCAATTCATTTATTCTGAGAGGTCATGGGATGACCCTACGAATAAAAGATATAATAGATTAAAAGAGTCAATATTCGCCCGCGAAAGATTATTGGAATTATTGCTAAGTTTTGGGCCGATTTCCTCAATCAATTTTCTTTTTTGCATTATACTTTAATAAAAAACACAAAAAAAATATTTCATTTCAATTTCAATAGAAATCAACTTCGAATTTTCTATACATAGACAAGCAGGGTATAACAATTTCTACGTGAGAGATTCGATCTCAAAAAATCCCCAGATTTCCTAATCATTAGCCCCGCAGAGCTTTGGTTCACATTTTGCTATTCCTAAGCTAGATTGACGAGCCAACTATTCAAGCCGTCTCTCTTCTTATGAGCTCGGCGAAAGCTAAATGATATGGGCAGACTCTGGTATCAAGAATTTTTGGTAATTTTTTTTTTTTCTCGTTTCATTCGCGAGGAGCTGGATGAGAAGAAACTCTCATGTCCGGTTCTGCAGTAGAGATGGCATTGAGAAAGAACCATCAACTATAACCCCAAAAGAACCAGATTCCGTAAACAACATAGAGGAAGAATGAAGGGAATAGCTTCTCGAGGCAATCGTATTTGTTTCGGTAGATACGCTCTTCAGGCACTTGAACCTGCTTGGATTACATCTAGACAAATAGAAGCGGGCCGAAAATCAATGACACGATATGCGCGTCGTGGTGGAAAAATATGGATACGTATATTTCCCGACAAACCTGTTACAGTAAGACCCACCGAAACACGCATGGGTTCGGGGAAAGGCTCTCCCGAATTTTGGGTATCTGTTGTTAAACCAGGTCAAATACTTTATGAAATGGGCGGAATATCAGAAATGGTAGCCAGAGAAGCGATTACAATAGCTGCGTCCAAAATGCCTATACAAACACAATTCATTATTGCGGGATCGGAATGTGTAACCAAAATAAAGGGACCTTCGTGATGAAAAAACAACTTAGGTTTTTTACTTTTTTTATGAACAAAAAATATTTCTTCCTTTTTTTTCATGCAAAGGGCAAAGAAAAAAAATGATTCAAACTCAAACCCATTTAAATGTAGCAGACAACAGCGGGGCTAGAGAATTAATGTGTATTCGAATCATAGGAGCTAGTAATCGACGATATGCTCATATCGGTGACGTTGTTGTTGCTGTAATCAAAGAAGCAGTTCCCCACACGTCTCTACAAAGATCAGAAGTGATCAGAGCTGTAATTGTCCGTACATGTAAAGAACTCAAACGTGACAACGGTATGATAATAAAATATGATGACAATGCGGCAGTTGTCATTGACAAAGAAGGAAATCCAAAAGGAACTCGAGTTTTTGGTGCGATCGCTCGGGAATTGAGACAGTTGAATTTTACGAAAATAGTTTCATTAGCTCCTGAAGTATTATAAATACCTACTATTACTACTAGATGAGACTATGATTTAGTAGGGTATCTGAAAAAGATTCAACGAAAATGACTTGACTTTGTAGAATTGATTAGTAGATTGTGTCTCACGCATATACCTTAAAAAAAAAAAAAAGAAAGTAGAACATGTTGATTAGATGAAAATTCGGAGGCACTAATAATTTGAGTCATGGGCAAGGATACTATTGCAGACCTAATAACGGCTATACGGAATGCTGACATGGATAAAAAGAGAACGGTTCGAGTTGCATCTACGAAAATTACCGAAACCATTGTGAAAATACTTCTACAAGAAGGCTTTATTGAAAATGTAAGAACACATCGAGAAAGTCATAAAAATTTCTTGGTTTCAACGCTGCGACATAGAAGAAATAGGAAAGGCCCATATAGAACTATTTTAAAACGTATTAGTCGACCCGGCCTACGAATCTATTCCCACTATCACAAAATTCCTAGGATTTTAGGAGGGATGGGGATTGTAATTCTTTCCACTTCTCGAGGTATAATGACAGACCGAGAGACTCGATTAGAAAGAATAGGGGGAGAAATTTTGTGTTATATATGGTAATCTTTCTGGTATCCGCGGATAAGGAACTCCCTAACTTAAAACTTAAGTTTTTTTTTTTGAAAAAAGGGATAGGTATATAGAATGAAAGAAAAAAAAATCGACTTACCAAGGTTTAATCACTGAATCACTTGAAAATGGTATATTTCGAATTCATTGTAGATAATGAAGATCTGATCCTGGGTTATCTTTCAGGAAGGATACGAGGTACTTTTATACGAACACTACCGGGGGATAGGATCAAAATTAACATAAATAGTTATGATTGAACGAGGGGACACATAATTTATAGACTCAGGAATAAAGATTCAAACGATTAGGCGGCTCTCGAAGATCCCGTTCGTTGGAACACAATTCGAAGTTCAAAATACATTTCAAGAAACTTATTTTCTTCTAAAGAGTAGATTCCTAATCCAGGCAAG